CACCTTTTTCAAGGAAATCTAGAATAACAGGAACATTTAAATAAGTTTGATTCTTCATTGGATCATAAAATCCCACCTTTCTAAGATCTTTTCCTTCTCTTCGGGATCGAACATCAATTGCAACGATTCGATAGACGGCTCATTGGGATAGATGTAGATGAACAATACCCCCCCTAGAACCGTATAGGAAGTTTTCTCCTCGTACGGCTCGAGAAAAAATGATTTGATTCGACGTTTTGTCTATGTATGCAATTCTAATAAATTAAATGACAAATGAGCCTATAAAATCACTTAGACTATGATTTCAGTCTTTTTTTTCCTTCCTGAAAATGAAAAAGAAACCATTCGTACTCATAACTCAAGTTGGATAACTCTCAACTAGCTCAAAGGAAAAATATTTAGTAAATTTCATTTATTGAGTGGTCTTTACCCCCTTTTGTTTCTCTCGTTTCAAATTCTATTTGGAGTCTTTAGTCTGATCCAGTTATTGAGACTATCGAGACAATTAAAATGGTGTTTCCTTGTTCTTAGATCCTTTAATTCTTATTTTTAATCATTGGGTTTAGACATTACTTCGGTGCTTCTTAATCCTTTCAAAATGGCAGCAACATACCCTTTTTTGATTTCTTTCTATCAAAGAATCCTCTGGACAGCTGATTCACGAGTGATACACTTTGAATCGAAAAAGTTGGATAAATTCCAACAAGTTTTACTTTTGAATTGAAAACTTGACTCGAATTGGATGCTTTTGATTTCTATATATGGAAGATACATTTACGAAGTTGTTCCGATTTATTGGCATTAACCCTAGATCCTTGCCCCCGAGAAATTAATTAATCCTTTCTACTCGAGCTCCATCGTGGACTATTTACAACCCCCAAAAAATCGAGTGTAACAGAACAAACAATGTCGAGCCAAGAGCACCCTCATTCCTAGATAAATCGAAAATGGTGGATGTCAAAATCCACAACGGATCGTGTCCTTCAAGTCGCACGTTGCTTTCTACCACATCGTTTCAAACGAAGTTTTACCATAATATTCCTCTAATTTGGAACCGGTATGGAATTGATTCAATCATGGAATCATGAATAGTCATTGGTTCAGTTGTACATCGACATCGTAATCTAGACCTTTTCTTCTATATATGATACGTGGAACGGTTTTTCTGAAAAAGTCTTAGCAAGAAAAGATCTTTAACATACATAAATAATATATAGATAATAGAAACAAATAGAAATATGAATCTGCATCTTCAAGTGACTCATATAGGATTGATTAAAGGATTTCCTACCTTTTGAGTACCAAAAATTCCACTTACAAGGAATCAAAATTTAGTCAAAATAGTTCTAATTGAAATTTAAAAAGTTTCCTATTTAGACATCATTATTTAATTTGAAGAAAATTGGACAATAATTAAGTATCACGTTTGATCTTCATAGGAAGATAAGCCTTCCTTTTTTAATTGACTCGTCTCTGATTTAATTTAAAATAGATCAAAGATAAAGAAGAAAGAAATCCAATTTTTTTATGAGATGGATAAAAAAATTATGTAAGTTCAAATTTGAATCTTTATTCTGTTCATCTGATTACGAAAATCAAAATAGAAAATAAAATATTATAGGGAGGGTTTTTCATATCTATCAGATAGACTGAACAGTTGTCACTGTTATAGATATTCTATAATTCGAATATAGAATTTATATAATTTAAGGGATCACAAATCTTTTTCACAAAAACTCAAAATTTTTTGTTATTCAAGTTATTAAAATAGAACGATATATATCATATAAGCGATACATTTCCTTATTTTCTATAGATTGTGTTTAACATGGGATTGAGTAATATTTCAATAATCGACTCTTGTCATAAAGTGAATACAAAGGGATAGGATAAATCAACCCTGCCTCAATCGGTACATAGATTTCCAATTTTTCATTAGAGCCAAACACGAAATACCTAAATAAAATGAGATTCAAAGAAAATAGATTGGCTCCATAATATATTTCTATATGTTATGGAACTTGATCGTTTGTTAATGATATTCAAACAGACACAGATATTCAAATTAATACGGATTAACTCCCCCTTCTTCTTTCTATGGGAATAATGAAGCATAAAAAATGGATATGTTCTGGGACGGAAGGATTCGAACCTCCGAATAGCGGGACCAAAACCCGTTGCCTTACCACTTGGCCACGCCCCATTTCAATTTCTAATCTACACTAAGAAACAATAATATTGGTATTGGTTCTTTGTCAACTACAGTCTGAATATCTATATATCTATAGAACAGATTGGTACTAGAATTTTTATACATATAGATATAGAATTCAACTAAATTTATTGATCATTACATCGAATTCAATTAAGATATTGTATGAAAGTATGATTTCTTCTATTCTCCTTTGAGAATTGGAGGATTTTGGATTGGGTGGGTTCAAAGAAAAAGAAGGATTTTTTGTATACCTTACTTACTTTCTTCCTTTTTCCTTATATCAAA